CGGCGTTTTTTTGAAAAAAAAGTAAAAAAATGATTTTTAATAAAAAAATTTTTTTATATATATAAATAAAAAAAAATAATAGATGAATTTGATGCTGTGATTGGGGGAATAGGATAAACTATAAGAAGTGGAATTGTTATTTGGTCCTGATGAAGCTAATAATTTTTTGTAAACTAATTAAGATTTATCTATGTCCCAGAGAAATTTTAGGGCTACTTAGTGAATTGTACTTGATAGTTCGTTTGTGTTCTAGATAAGTTTAGGACAATAACAAACGAATTGTTCTTTGTTAATTCGTTTGTGTTCTAGATAAGTTTAGGACAATAACAAACGAATTGTTCTTTGTTAATTCGTTTGTGTTCTAGATAAATTTAGGACAACAACAAACGAATTGTTCTTTGTTAATTCGTTTGTGTTCTAGATAAGTTTAGGACAATAACAAACGAATTGTTCTTTGTTAATTCGTTTGTGTTCTAGATAAGTTTAGGACAATAACAAACGAATTGTTCTTTGTTAATTCGTTTGTGTTCTAGATAAAGTTTAGGACAACAACAAACGAATTGTTCTTTGTTAATTCGTTTTGTGTTCTAGATAAGTTTAGGACAATAACAAACGAATTGTTCTTTGTTAATTCGTTTGTGTTCTAGATAAATTTAGGACAATAACAAACGAATTGTTCTTTGTTAATTCGTTTGTGTTCTAGATAAGTTTAGGACAATAACAAACGAATTGTTCTTTGTTAATTCGTTTGTGTTCTAGATAAGTTTAGGACAATAACAAACGAATTGTTCTTTGTTAATTCGTTTGTGTTCTAGATAAGTTTAGGACAATAACAAACGAATTGTTCTTTGTTAATTCGTTTGTGTTCTAGATAGGTTTAGGACAATAACAAACGAATTGTTCTTTGTTTAGTTTGTTACTAGTCTTAAAATGGCGAGGAACTTTGTTTAAACAACTTTGTTAATTTGTTTGTGCTCTAGAAAGATTTAGGCAAAATTAGTAGAAAACAAACTTAATTTAAACAAAGATTTTAACAAAATTTGTAGTTACGTTTGTTCATTAAAAAGTGCATCGTAGTCTGCAATTTGCTGACAATTAGTCTGTTTGATCAAATCTCGTTTTAGGGGTTTGGCGAGGAAAAAATTTGATCAAATTTGAAAAATTGTTGGTAGGGGGGTAGGGGGGTTTGCGAGAAAAAAAAGTATATTTTTTTTAATAAAATTTAGTTGATAGTGGTAAAGTTTAGTATTGAAGAAATATTAATTGTTCTAGAAAAATTTTTGATAAAAATTTTAAAAGTTTGTAATAAGCGCGAACGTGGAGGAACTAGCTTAAAAAATTTTACTAGAAGGTTTTGGGAAAAATTTTAAAAATTTTAGAAAAAATTAAAAAAAGTTTGTTAAAATTTGTTAAAAACGTCGTGGGAAAAATTAGTACTAATTTTTTAGTGTCGAAAAATATGTCTACCAAGCATTCAGACAATAATACCAAATAGGAAGGTTGCGCGAAGTCCATTGCACTGTGGGTACAGGCTAGAAACCGGTTAGGCGCGTACACTTGAGATGAGGATTGAAAGGAGCCAAAAATAAAAAATACCAGCTGCCAGGAAAACCAGTTATGCTATGGGCAAGGGTAAGAGGGTAACTAACCCATTAACCAGAGGCCTTGGAAAAGGTGAGAAAGTGGTGATGGAGAGTAGAATGGTCCTGACCTAACAACCAGAGGCCTTGGAAAAAGTGAGAAAGTGGTGCAACCTCAAGTTATGGACGTGATACTAGGGAGGGGGGCCTTATGCGCAGGGGTTGATGATTCTCACGTGAGAAGCCAGATTACGAAATAACCGGGTATAAAATACACTGCCGTATTGACGAGAGATTTTGCAGGTATGTCTGAATGTAAGACTATGGAGGGTAGTAATGACTGGATAGTCATGAGGAATTAGAATAATGCACGAGTAGGTATATCGTTCTTGAGTTAAATAAATAGGTTAATAGTACTTAAATAATAGTCGTATGGTGTATAATATTATGTACTATAAGCAATTATGTATTATGTAAAATATACAGTAGTATGTATTTTAATGATATTCATGGGGTAAATATATTAATGCATAATTATACATATATATATTATGTATGATAAATAGGATAATGTATTAATGATTTATCGTGGGGTAAATCAGTTAATGCACTATATACATAATAGTATTTAAATCATCACCCCATTTTTTTTTAAGTTTGCAGCGGATGTGTGGAGATTGGGCGGTTGATGAAGGAGGGGGGTTCTTCTAGAACAAGTTAGATGAGGTTTAAGCGGCGGGGTGGAGGGGGCAAGGGGCCGTCGGAGCGGCCTGTTTTTAGGCAAAAAAGCCGCTAAAAGCGGCGGGGTGGAGGGGGCAAGGGGCCGTCGGAGCGGCCTGTTTTTAGGCAAAAAAGCCGCTAAAAGCGGCGGGGTGGAGGGGGCAAGGGGCCGTCGGAGCGGCCTGTTTTTAGGCAAAAAAGCCGCTAAAAGCGGCGGGGTGGAGGGGGCAAGGGGCCGTCGGAGCGGCCTGTTTTTAGGCAAAAAAGCCGCTAAAAGCGGCGGGGTGGAGGGGGCAAGGGGCCGTCGGAGCGGCCTGTTTTTAGGCAAAAAAGCCGCTATAAGCGGCGGGGTGGAGGGGGCAAGGGGCCGTCGGAGCGGCCTGTTTTTAGGCAAAAAAGCCGCTATAAGCGGCGGGGTGGAGGGGGCAAGGGGCCGTCGGAGCGGCCTGTTTTTAGGCAAAAAAGCCGCTATAAGCGGCGGGGTGGAGGGGGCAAGGGGCCGTCGGAGCGGCCTGTTTTTAGGCAAAAGATAGTTTAAGTAAAATGCTGGCTTTGGGAGCTAGTGACAAGGAGAGGTAGTCCTTTCTTTTGATGCTCTGAGAGATTTAGTCTCATCTTTGGTTTACAAAACCAGGGCTTTGGTTAATTTAAGCTATAAGAGCTTATCAGTTTAGAAGTTTATTTTCTAAGGTGGCGGCTAGTGGGAGGAAAAGAAGAAAAATTAAGAAGTAAAATGCTGAGGCTAATTGGCCTAAAATAATAAAGGGGTGTTCGACAGGCTGGCCTCCAATTCAGGTTAGAATAAGGATGTCTGCAATTAAAAGTCAAAAAAGTACTTGGGAAATAGGCCGGAAGGCTATGGCTCGTTGCTTAGATAAGTGTGTAAGTGGGAGGGTGAAGAGGACAAGGATTGAGAAAAGAAGAGCGAGGACACCTCCTAGTTTGTTGGGAATAGATCGGAGGATGGCGTAGGCAAATAGAAAGTATCACTCAGGCTTGATGTGAGGGGGGGTTACTAATGGGTTTGCGGGGGTGAAGTTTTCTGGGTCTCCTAGTAGGTTTGGTATGAATAGTGCTAGGGAGAGTAGGCAAAGCAGTATAATGAGGGCACCTAGGGCGTCTTTATATGAGTAGTAGGGGTGAAATGGAATTTTATCAGAGTTAGAGTTAAGTCCTGTTGGGTTGTTTGACCCTGTTTCATGGAGAAAAAGAAGGTGAACTATAGAGACACCTATAATGGCAAAAGGAAGGAGGAAGTGGAGGGTGAAGAATCGGGTAAGGGTCGCACTATCAATTGCAAACCCCCCTCAGATTCATTCGACTAAAGTGTTTCCTACATAGGGGATTGCAGAAAGGAGGTTTGTAATAACAGTTGCTCCTCAGAATGATATTTGTCCTCAGGGTAGTACATAGCCCATGAAGGCTGTGGCTATTAATAATAGTAGCAAAACAACTCCAATGTTTCAGGTCTCTGTAAAGATGTAGGAGCCATAATAGAGGCCTCGTCCGATATGTAGATAAATGCAGAAAAAAAATAGAGATGCTCCATTAGCATGTAGATTTCGGATGAGTCAGCCGTGTTGAACGTCTCGGTGGATGTGGGCAACGGATGAGAATGCGGATGTTACGTCTGCAGTGTAGTGTATGGCTAAGAATAGGCCCGTGAGAACTTGAATAATGAGGCACAGGCCAAGAAGGGAGCCAAAGTTCCACAAGGCAGAGATGTTTGGTGGGGTTGGAAGGTCAATGAAGGAGTTGTTTACGATTTTTAAGATTGGGTGCTGTTTTCGTATATTAATAGTCATTGCTTTAGTAGTTGAATAACAACAGCGGTTTTTCGGATCGCAGGTTTTGGATTTAGGCCAAATTGAAGTAATGATATATTTTGTAGGTGTTCTTGCAGTTTGTTTTTTGGCAGGCTTGGTTGGTGTTGCGTCTAATCCTTCTACTAATTATGGGGCTGGAAGCCTAGTCTTTGCTGCTGGTGTTGGTTGTGGTATGTTAGTTATGTGAGGGTGTTCTTTTGTATCAATTGTGCTGCTTTTAGTTTATTTGGGTGGAATATTGGTTGTTTTTGCCTACTCTGTTGCATTGGCATCGGACCTTTTTCCTGAGGCATGGGGTGATTGGTTTGTGGGGGCTTATTTTGGTGGCTATGTTTTGTTGGTTCTGTTTTTGGGTATAATTTATGGTGAAGTGGAATGAATTGGTTTAGGAATGAGCGGGGCGGATTCGTTTGGGTTATCCATTATTCGTATGGATTTAAGTGGTGTGTCATTATTGTACCATTTAGGTGGAGGTGGGCTATTGATTTGTGGGTGGACCCTATTATTAACACTATTTGTTGTGTTAGAGTTGACTCGGGGAATAGTACGGGCGGGTCTTCGTGCAGTTAGGTTCATGTAAGCACGAGGAAGCACAAGGAGGTGACTAAAAAAATTGATAAATAAAACTTTATTAGGCCTTTTTGTGCTAGGGTAGTAGTTTTAATGTTAGAGAGGTTTATTGATGTGAGACCTTTTGGGCCTGCTTTTTCTAGTCAGAGAAGATCGTTGATGTGAAGTGCTAGGTTTTGTCCTACACACAGGGAGTAGAGAGGAGAGAATCGGTGCATAGTTGGGTTAAAGTAGCCAAGTTGGTTGGAGAATTGGTGATGTTTAGGCCGTTTTGATATTATCAATCAGGTTGTTTTTTTTGCAATTTGGAGGGCGAAGATGGCCCCGAGGGTGGCAACGGTCAGGGCTATTATTTTTATAGAGGTGGATATGGTAGTAGGAGTAGGTTTTGTTGGTAGAACTGTTATTATGAGGATAAGACCGACTACGAGGCTTCCGATAGCAAGTCGGATAATTGGGCTAGTTAAGGCCGTTGGGATTTCGGTCATGGCAGTTGTTGTTGTTCGTGGAGTATTTAGTTGGACGTAAAAGGTTATTCGTATTGTGTAGGTGGCAGTTAGTATTGTTGCGAAAAGTGTAATTATTAGGGCTCAGGCGTTGAGGGAGGAGTTGTTTATTGTTTCAATGATAGTATCTTTAGAGTAGAAGCCAGATAGAAAGGGGGTTCCTGTTAGGGCAAGATTTCCAATGGTTATGCAGGTAGCTGTAGTGGGCATAAGTTTTTGTACTCCGCCTATCTTTCGGATGTCTTGTTCGTCATTAAAGTTATGGATGATTGCGCCAGAGCATAGAAAAAGTATTGCTTTGAAGAAGGCATGGGTTGAGATATGCAGGAATGCCAGTTGTGGTTGGTTCAGGCCAACTGTCACTATTATTAGGCCCAGTTGACTAGAGGTTGAAAAAGCAATAATTTTTTTAATGTCGTTTTGTGTTAGTGCGCATAAGGCTGTAAATAAGGTAGTAAGTGCTCCTAGGCATAGGGAAATAGTTAGTGCTGTTTTGTTATTTTCTAGAATAGGATGGAGGCGGATAAGTAGGAATACTCCAGCTACGACTATGGTGCTTGAGTGAAGTAGTGCTGAGACAGGAGTGGGGCCTTCTATAGCAGCAGGTAGTCATGGGTGAAGTCCAAATTGGGCAGATTTGCCTGCTGAAGCAAGAATTAAGCCTAGCAGGGGGAGAAGAGGTGGGTTTTTTATTTGAACTACTATTTCTTGAATGTTTCAGGTTGCCAGGTGAGTTGCGAGTCAGGCTAGTGAAAGAATGAAGCCAATATCTCCAACGCGATTAAAGATAATGGCTTGGAGGGCTGCTGTATTGGCATCTGGGCGGGCAAATCATCAGCCGATTAGCATGAAGGATATGATGCCTACACCCTCTCAGCCTACGAAGAGCTGAAATATGTTGTTAGCTGTTACTAGTACAAGTATAGCAAGCAAGAAGATTAGTAGATATTTGAAAAAGCGGCTTATGTTTGGGTCTGAGGATATATATCAGTTAGCGAATTCAAGGATAGATCAAGTAACGAAAAGACTAATTGGAATAAACGTAAGTGAGTATATATCAAAAATAAAACTAATGCTGATTTCTATGCCGGCAACGTTGGCTCATGTGAGGTTAGTTGTTGAGGCCTCTATTCCGGAAAATATGAAAATGGCGAGGGGGATTAGGCTTACTTTAAATGCTAGTTGAACAGCGGTTTTTGCGTAGAGCATGCTTCAGCCTATTATAAGTGGGATGGGATTTATAGTTATTAGAAGTGGATGAACTAAAATAAATAGGACTGTAAGTATGGCAGAGTGTATGAGAAGACCGTGCATGCTTACTTTTACTTGGAGTTGCACCAAGATTTTTGGTGCCTAAGACCAATGGATTACTACTTTCCTTTAGAAGTAAGAGGTCTGAGGATTTTATCTTCAGTTGTTCGATTTAGCAGGTCTATATGTTCATACACCTCTTGGTAAATAAGAAGATACAAGCTTCTCTTTCTAGATTCACAGTCTAGGGTTTTGATAAACTATATTTACAGATAAAAAGACCTGAAATTAGGGCGGGCTTAAGGATAAGAAGGCCTAGTGGGAGTAGGTGTAGGATAAGGGCTAGGTGTTCTCGGGTATGGGTGGGAGAGGATAGTTGAAATTGTGTGGAGATAGAGCCCCGTTGGGTTATTAAAAATATGTACAGAGAGTATGAGGCAGTGATTAGGGTTCCGATCCCTGTTAAGATAATGGAGAGAGGGGATCAGTTAAATAGGGTGGTGATGATGAGGAGCTCTCCTATTAGGTTGATGGAGGGAGGTAGTGCTATGTTTGTTAGATTAATGAGCAGCCACCATGTCGATATAAGGGGAAAAATGAGTTGTAGGCCACGAACAAGGAGAAGTGTTCGTGTATGGGTGCGTTCGTAGTTGATGTTTGCTAGGGTGAATAGGGCTGAGGAGGTTAATCCATGTGCAATTATTAGGATTATAGCGCCTGTTATTCCTCAGGGTGTTTGAGTAATAATTGCAGCTGCAACAAGGCCCATGTGGCTGACAGATGAATAGGCGATTAGGGCTTTGAGGTCCGTTTGCCGGAGGCAGATTGAGCTAGTTATTAGTACGCCCCATAAGGCCATCACTATGATGGGGAATATAAGGGTTGGTGGGTGGGGGCTTAATAGGGGTGAAATTCGGATTAGGCCGTAGCCCCCCAGTTTTAGAAGAATTGCAGCTAGGACCATCGAGCCGGCGATTGGGGCTTCTACGTGGGCTTTGGGGAGTCAAAGGTGAAGGCCGTACAGGGGAAGTTTTACTATAAAGGCTAATAGACAGGCTAGTCAGAATAATTGAGCTATTTGTGTGGGGAGGGTGCCTGGCTGTTGAAGGTAAAAAAGTTCTATTGAGGTGTGTAGGTGTGTGGTGTGGAGGTGAAGAAGTGTAACTAGGAGAGGGAGGGAGCTTGCTAGGGTGTAGAAAAGAAAGTATAGGCCTGCATTTAGTCGTTCAATTTGGTTTCCTCAGCGTGTGATGATAATTAAGGTGGGGATTAGTGTAGTTTCAAATAAAATATAAAATAGAACAAACTCTGAGGCAGCGAAGGTTAGGATAAGGGTTGTTTGTAAAATTATTAATATTATTAGGAATATACGTTTTCGGTTTAGAGGCTCGGGTTTTAGGTGGTTTTGGCTGGCTAAAATTATTAATGGGAGTAATCAGCATGAGAGAATAATAAGCGGGGCGGAGACAGGGTTAGTGGAGAAATGGGTTGTTGAATTTGAGATTTCTAGGACTAGTGGGTAGTTGAAGAGGCACAGGCTTAACAGGGCCAAAAGTATTGAGTAGACAGTCGTTATTAAAAACAGTGCAGTTGATTTAAGGAGAAGTGAAGATGGAATAAGCAGGGCGGTTGGAATAATAATTTTTAACATTTTAGTAGATTTAGGCTTTTTATATGATCGGTTCCGTGTGTTCGGGAGGTAGCCACGAGTAGGGCTAATCCTGAGCTAGCTTCACAGGCTGATATGGCTAGGAGGAGAATTGGCATGATGGCGGTGGTTGCGGTGTTAGTGAAGGAAGTAAGTGTTGTTATTATTAAATAAAGTGCTAATATTATGGTTTCAATACAAATTAAAATTGACATGAAATGAATTCGATGAAATGTTAGTCCTAGTAAACCTAGCAGAAATGAAATGCTTAGTAAGTAGAGGGTTGCTGGCATGTTAGGGGTTCTGGAAATCAGAATTTACTAAGCCGAAATTAGCGGTTTTAATTAAACTAACCCCCTACTCCGCTCAGTCTAAGCCGCCCTGTGTTCATTCATAAATTAAGCCAATAGTTAGGAGGGCAACAATAATTGATGTTCAAGTGGTTGTTGTAGAGGGGTGGGGGAGGTTAATTGCTCAGGGGGTTGGTAATAGGAGGGCAATTTCTAGGTCAAAGAGTAGGAAGAGAATGGCAATTAAGAAGAATCGGATTGAGAAGGGGAGTCGTGCGGAACCGAGGGGGTCGAATCCGCACTCATATGGGGAGAGCTTTTCTGTGTCCGGGAGTAGTTGGGGGAGTCAAAAGCTAATAGTTATTAAGAGTGCAGAGAGTAGCGAGGAGAGGGCTAACATGGTTGTTAGGGCCATTACTTTTTCTCAGGGTTGGGCTGAGATTGGATGATTGGAAGTCATCTATAATGTTTATATTAAAAAAGCATGAGCCTCATCAGTAGATTGAAACATATAAGAAGAGTCAGACTACGTCCACAAAATGTCAATACCAGGCGGCGGCCTCAAATCCAAAATGATGGTTGGTTGTAAAGTGATAAAGTAGCTGTCGGATTAGGCAGGTGAATAAAAAAGTAGAGCCAATAATGACGTGTAGGCCATGAAAGCCTGTCGCTACAAAGAAAGTTGAGCCATAAACGGAGTCTGAGATGGTGAAGGGGGTTTCATAGTATTCGCTTGCTTGCAGGCCTGTAAAGTAAAGGCCTAGGAAGACAGTAAGAATTAGTGCTTGAATGCTGTCTTTGCGATTTCCTTCTATTAGAGCGTGGTGAGCCCATGTTACTGTGACACCGGAGGCAAGTAGGACGGCAGTGTTTAAGAGGGGGACTTCGAAGGCATTAATGGGCTGAACTCCGCTTGGAGGTCATTGGCCCCCTAATTCAGGGGTTGGGGCTAGGCTGGAATGATAGAAGGCCCAAAAGAAGCCTGCAAAAAAGAACACTTCTGAGGTAATAAATAAGATTATTCCGTATCGCAGGCCCTTTTGTACCGGCATTGTGTGGTGGCCTTGATATGTAGCTTCACGAATAATGTCTCGTCATCATTGTTGTATTGTTAATATAAGAATAATGAGGCCAAGATATATAAGACTTGTGCTGTTGAAGTGAAATCAGGCTGCTAGGCCGGATGTTATAAGTAAGGCTGCGACAGCCCCTGTTAATGGCCATGGACTTGGATCAACTATGTGGAATGGATGGGCTTGGTGGGTCATTAAATGTTTTCTTGTAAATAAAGCGTTAGGAGCAAAGTAAAGACATATGCTTGGATAATGGCAACTGCCATTTCTAGGCATGAAAGTAGAATAAGTGTAAGGAGTGCTATAGAAGAGGCGGCCATTAGTGTATTTGCAGTAGCTAAAGTTGCGGAGGAGATGAGTTGTATTAGGAGGTGACCTGCCGTTAAGTTGGCAGTTAGTCGGACCCCAAGAGCAATCGGGCGAATTAATAAACTGGCAGTCTCGATCAGGATAAGTATTGGGATTAGGGGGGTAGGCGTGCCTTCAGGTAGTAGATGTCCAAGTGAGGCTGTTGGTTGGTTTCGAAGTCCTACTAGAACTGTTATTAGTCAGGTTGGTAGAGCGAGGGCTATATTTATTGAGAGCTGTGTTGTGGGTGTAAAAGTGTACGGTAGAAGGCCTAGTGTATTTAGTGAAATTAGTAGTAATATAAGAGTCGTAAATGAACTGGCTCATTTGTGTCCTGGAGTGCTAATAGGCAGGACAAGTTGTTTTGTGAGGAGATTAATTAATCACAACTGTAGGGCAGTGAGGCGGTTTTTAATGAGGCGACCAGTAACTATTCATAAAATTAGGGGCAATATTAAGGCTGGTAAGATAAGTGGAATTCCTAGGGTAACATGAATGTCAAACTGATTAAAAAAGTTTAAGGCCATGGTCAAGTTCAGAGGTCCGTGTAAGGTTGGTGGTAATATTGTGTGGGTGCGAGTTTAGGGTATGTTTTTAGTACTTTTGTTAGTAAAATAAAAAATGTTATTCAAATCAGCAGAAGAATTATAAATCAGGGGGATGGGTTTAGCTGGGGCATATCACTAAGGAGATTTGGCAATCCCCTCTTTAGCTTAAAAGGCTAATGCTGTTTAGCTTCTTAGTGATGAATAAATTATTATGTTAGATCAGCTTTCGAAAAGTTTTAGGGGTGTAGACTCTACTACGATTGGCATGAAGCTGTGATTTGATCCGCAGATTTCTGAGCATTGGCCATAGAATAGGCCGGGGTGGGATGTAATTATGGTTGTTTGGTTAAGTCGACCGGGCACTGCGTCTGTTTTAATACCTAGTGCGGGGACAGCTCAAGAGTGTAGGACGTCTTCTGCTGAAATTAAAATTCGGATGGGTGATTCTATTGGGACTACAACGCGGTGATCTACTTCTAGTAGACGAAGTCCCCCTAGGGGCAGGTCTTGTGTTGGGATTATATAGGAGTCAAACAAGAGGTTTACGTAGTCTGTGTATTCGTAGCTTCAGTACCATTGGTGGCCAACAGCTTTAATAGTTAAATGGGGGTTATTAATTTCGTCTATTAAATAGAGAATGCGAAGTGAGGGTAGTGCAATTAAGATCAGAATAATGGCAGGGAGAATGGTTCATACTATTTCGACTTCTTGTGCATCCATACTATTGGTGTGGGTGAGTTTTGTTGTAAGTATAAGGCTAATAATATAGAGTACCAAGGCACTAATTAGAAAAACGATTATTAGAGCATGGTCATGAAAGTGGAGAAGCTCTTCTATGATAGGGGAGGCTGCATTTTGGAAACCGAGCTGTGCTGGGTGTGCCATTGAGGACCATGGGCTGAGGTTGTACCCATAATTTAGTGCTGACAGAACTATGTAATTAATTTACTAGGGCCTCATGAAGGGAGAAGCACCAGGAAGCAAAGCTGGCTTGAAACTAGTTAGAGGGGGTTCAAATCCTCCCTCCCTTGGGGTTTGTACGTGTGTAGATTCTTCGTAGGTGTGATAGGGGGGCGGACAGCCATGAAGTCATTCTAAGTTTGTACTTGTTAGTTCTAGGGCGTGGACTTCACGTTTGGCTGATAGGGCTTCTCAGATAATAAACATTATTATGATCACGGCGGTCAATGAGATTAATGAGCCAATAGATGAAATGGTATTTCACAGAGTGTAGGCATCTGGATAGTCGGAGTAGCGCCGAGGTATTCCGGCTAGGCCGAGAAAGTGCTGGGGAAAAAATGTTATGTTTACTCCGGCAAATATTACGCCAAACTGGATTTTAGTTCATGTGGGATGTAGGGTAAAGCCCGAAAATAGGGGGAATCAGTGTACAAAGCCTCCTATAATTGCAAAGACAGCTCCTATGGATAGGACATAGTGGAAGTGTGCTACGACGTAGTAAGTGTCGTGGAGGACAATATCTAGTGAAGAGTTGGCTAAAATAATGCCGGTGAGGCCGCCTACTGTAAATAAGAAAATAAAGCCCAGTGCTCAAAGTATTGCTGCGTCCCATTTGATTGTTCCGCCGTGAAGGGTTGCGAGTCAGCTGAAAACTTTTACTCCTGTAGGAATGGCAATAATTATTGTGGCTGAGGTGAAGTAAGCTCGGGTGTCAACATCTATGCCAACTGTGAACATGTGGTGAGCTCATACAATAAAGCCTAGGAATCCAATTGATATTATGGCTCAGACTATTCCCATGTAGCCAAAAGGCTCTTTTTTTCCTGAGTAATAGGTAACAATATGGGAAATTATTCCGAAGCCTGGAAGAATCAGGATATATACTTCTGGGTGGCCAAAGAATCAGAATAGGTGTTGGTAAAGAATGGGGTCACCCCCCCCTGCTGGATCAAAAAAAGAAGTGTTTAAGTTCCGGTCTGTCAAGAGTATGGTGATGCCGGCTGCTAGGACAGGGAGGGATAGGAGGAGAAGGACTGCTGTGATTAGAACGGATCAGACGAATAGGGGGGTTTGGTATTGAGTTATGTTTGGGGGCTTCATGTTAATACAAGTGGTGATAAAGTTAATTGCTCCTAAGATGGAGGAGACTCCGGCCAGATGTAGTGAAAAAATAGTTAGGTCCACAGATGCCCCTGCGTGAGCCAGGTTTCCTGCCAAGGGGGGGTAGACTGTTCAGCCAGTTCCCGCGCCAGCTTCAACCGCTGATGATGAAAGGAGAAGTAGTAGGGAGGGGGGAAGGAGTCAGAAGCTTATGTTATTTATCCGTGGAAATGCCATATCAGGGGCACCAATTATTAGAGGGACTAACCAGTTACCGAAACCGCCGATTATTACTGGCATTACAAGAAAAAAAATTATAATGAAGGCGTGGGCTGTTACGACTACATTGTAGACTTGATCATCTCCTAGGAGGGTGCCTGGTTGACTCAATTCTGTTCGAATAATTAAGCTTAGTGCTGTGCCGACTATGCCGGCCCAGGCCCCAAATAGTAGGTACAAAGTGCCGATATCTTTGTGGTTGGTTGAAAAGAATCAACGAATTAAGGACACAGGTAGGGTGGCTGAGGAAAGCGTGGGGCTGTAAACCCTAATACGGAGGTTGACTCCCCCTATCAGCCGCAGTCCTGAGGTAGTTACGCCAAAATGCAAATTTGGAGAAGCACCATAAAGGTGCCGGGGCTTCCCCCGTTTTTTTTTAACGGGGGAAGCAAAAAGATGGAAGCCCGCTGGGTTGGGTTTTTAGCTGTTAACTAGAGTTTTGCAGGATCGAGGCCTGTTCATCTTTAAAGGCCTTAGCTTAATTAAAGTGTTTGAGTTGCATTCAAGAGATGTATATTAAGATTATACAGGTCTTATCAGAGACTAGGGGGTAAACCCTATTTGAGGCTTTGAAGGCCTCTGGTTTGAAGTTAACCTAAGTTTCTAAGGGGTAATTAGGGGTAGTAGGGGGGTTAGAATGAGAAGTATAGTAATGATTGTGGTTATGCTGAGTGACTTTGTTAATTTAAATCGTCATTTCATTATTGAGTTGGTTGTATTGGGGGAAATGGTCAGTGTCGTTGTGTATGTTAAGCGTATATAAAACATTAGACTGAGAAGAGAGGATAGGGCGAGGGCGGTTGCTAGGGGGATAAGGTGGTAGTCTGTTAGTTCTTTTAGAATTAGTCATTTTGGTAAAAATCCAATCAGTGGGGGGAGGCCGCCCAGTGAGATAAGCGTAATTAGGGAGGTTGATGTAATGGTTGGGGAGGTTGATCATAGTTGTCCAAGGTCTTTGGCTGTCTTAGATGAAGAGGCAATGAGGATAAAAAATATTGAGGAGGATATAAGAATATATGTAAGCAAGGTAAAGAGTAATAGGTTTTGTGATAAAGAAATAATTGCAACTATTCATCCTAGATGTGCGATTGATGAATAGGCTATGATTTTTCGTATTTGGGTTTGATTAAGTCCGGATCAGCCCCCAATTAAGGTGGAGGTGAGGGCGAGTGTAAATATAATTAGGGTTGGGAGATTAGGTGCGGCTAAGTAGAGGAGGGTTATGGGGGGTAATTTTTGTCATGTTGTAATAATAAGGGCGGATGATAAAGTAACTCCTTGTATTACTTCAGGAAGTCAAAAATGTAATGGGGCTAACCCTAATTTTATGGTGAGTGCAATTGTTAATATTATTGTAGCTGGGAAGGTGGTTAGTTGCGTGATGTCTCAGATTCCGGTGTGTCAAGCATTTAGCGTGCTTGAAAATAAAATAATAGATGATGCTGTTGCTTGAATAATAAAGTATTTTGTTGCTGCTTCGGTTGCTCGTGGGTGATGCTGTTTAGCTAAAATAGGAATAATGGCCAGGGTATTAAGTTCTAAGCCGATTCATGCTAGGAACCAATGAAAGCTGGTAGCGGTGATGATTACGCCTAGGGCCAAATTGGAGAGAAGGACTGATATAATTAATGGGTTCATTAGTAAAGGAGGGGTTTGACCAACATTTTTGGGGTATGGGCCCAAGAGCTTAATTAGCTGACTTTACTGGAAGGTAGTATATGGGTAGTACAGAGAGTTTTGGGGTCTCAGGTGCGGGTTCGAGTCCTGTTCTTCTAAAGGAAGTGAGGGGTATTATTCCCTGTATTTTACTCTATCAAAGTAACCCTTAAATGCTCGGGCACACGTCCAATGTTAGTTAAGGGGAGGGAGCCCTGCTAATATAGTAGGAAGAGAAATGTATCAGAGGTAGAGGGCTAGTGTGATTGGGAGAAATTGTTTTCATAAGAGGTGTATAAGTTGATCGTAGCGAAATCGAGGGTATGAGGCTCGAATTCAGAGAAATCCGAGTGTTAGTAGAATAACTTTTGTGAGGAGGCTAATTGAAAAAAGTTCTGGTTGTAGTGTTGTTGGGGGGCTAAAGAATAGGATGCATGAGAGAGTATTTATTATTAAGATGTTAGAATATTCTGCTAGGAAGAATAGTGCGAAGGGCCCAGCTGCATATTCAACGTTAAACCCTGAGACAAGTTCAGACTCCCCTTCGGTTAGGTCGAATGGGGCTCGGTTGGTTTCTGCTAGGGTTGATACGTACCACATTATAGCTAAGGGTCAGGTGGGAAAAATGAGCCATGTATGTTCTTGTGTAATAATAAGTGTGTGTAGCGTAAAGGTCCCTGTTAATATGATGATCGAAATTAAGATAATGCCTAGGGTAACTTCGTAGGAAATGGTTTGTGCGATTGCCCGTAGGGCGCCTATTAGGGCATATTTTGAGTTTGATGCTCATCCTGATCATAAAATTGTGTAAACTATCATGCTTGAGAGCGCAAGAAGAAATAGTAAGCCGAAGTTTAGGTCAACTATGGGGTTAGGTATGGGTAGGGGGCTTCATATTATGAGGGCAAGTAGGAGGGCTAGGGTTGGTGTAAGGATATATAAGGTAGGGGATGCGGTAGTTGGTCGGATGGGTTCTTTGATAAAGAGTTTTACACCGTCTGCAATGGGTTGGAGTAGGCCGTATGGTCCTACTACGTTTGGGCCTTTTCGTAGTTGTATATAACTTAGTATTTTGCGTTCTAGTAGTGTTAAGAATGCTACGGCAATGAGGATCGGGATGATGTATGTTAGTGGGTTAATAATGTAGTTGTATAGCTTATGCACTATTAAGAAGGAACTTTGCTTTCCTGTAGAAAGATTTTAGATCTTTTGCATTACTTGGCTCTGCCACCTTAACAACCCCTTATTTTGAGTTAGAAGGTGGGCCAGTTATTGCTTTAGAATAGTCAGCAATTTTTGGTAAGATGTGCTTTTGGCATTGATCTTACTATCCCGATCCTTTCGTACTAGGGACGGTCCTACATAGATAGAAACCGACCTGGATTACTCCGGTCTGAACTCAGATCACGTAGGATTATTAATCGTTGAACAAACGAACCCTTAATAGCGGTTGCACTATTAGGGTTTCCTGATCCAACATCGAGGTCGTAAGCCCCCTTGTCGATATGGACTCTAGAAGGGGATAGCGCTGTTATCCCTGGGGTAACTTGGTTCGTAGATCAGATAGCTTGGTTAGAACTACTGGGTCAAGTTGGTTGTTTTGATGTGTAAATCTTGACATGGTGTTTTATCGGAGGTTGATTTGTACTCCGAAGTCGCCCCAACTAAAAACCGAGAGGGAACATGTTTAGTGATCAAGGTTTAAAGCTCCACAGGGTCTTCTCGTCTTATGGCAGTATTTCAGCTTTTGGACTGAAAGATCAGTTTCATTGGCTTCCTACAAGAGACAGTTAAGTCCTCATTTAGCCGTTCATTCTAGTCCCTATTTAGGGGACAAGTGATTATGCTACCTTTGCACGGTTAGGATACCGCGGCCGTTGAATAGTCACTGGGCAGGCGGGACCTTTAATACTTGTTGGGCTAAAGGCTATGTTTTTGGTAAACAGTTGGGACTGTGCTGTTGCCGAGTTCCTTTTGTGGGCTTTAGCCTTTCTTTTTTGCATGCCTGTGTTGGGGTAACAGGTAAGGAGGTGACAGAGGGACTAGTAGGTGTGTGTCAATCCGTTTGTGGTCTGTTAATTGCCAGTGGTCTTTCGATTCTGGTTTAAGGGTATGCGGAGAGAAGCTTTTCTCATTACTAGTTCTAGCATGGGGATTTTTATTTTTTTATAAAACTACTCGGTTGGGCTTAGGAGGCTCGTTTAATTATAAAAATTAGTGTTAGAAAAAGCTTTAACGCATTTTTTTGGTGGCTGCTTTGGGGTCCACTTAAGGTTAAGTAATTAGTTTCTCACAGTTCGGGTTGTATCCCGGGTCAATGGAGCTGTACCCCCATTGAATTTCCTTAGACTAAGAGGAGGGCTTAGGGTTTATTAGTGATCCCGGTTAGTGAAGTCTAGGGTTGAACTTAGGTTCTTTTGTTGAGTAGCCAGCTATCACCAAACTCGGTAGGCGTTTTGCCTCTATTTCTGTTTCCTCTCACCCTTTTGCTACAGGGATGAGTGTGCTCTAGTGAAAAGCTGACCAGAAATAGCTCGTTTGGTTTCGGGCAGGCAGACTGAAGCTCTCTTTGTTTGAAGCTGTTTGGCTAGACCATGATGCAAGAGGTACAAGGGTCTATCTTTGCTATGCTGCGCTTGAGTTTTTCACTGTTCTTTCACTACTCCCTTGCGGTACCGGGAGGCTTAAGATAGTGTTTAATCTCATTTACTAGCTTGGTGCAAATGGTTTGGCTTTGTTTTAGGGGTTGTTTTGTAGTGCTGTTTAGCTTAGATTTAGGCTCAAAAAGGCCAGTGTTGGTGGCATCTTCCAATTGTAAGTTGGATGCTTTATTTAAGCTACTTTTTGTTATTCCAAGCACACCTTCCGGTACGCTTACCATGTTACGACTTGCCTCCTCTAGAAGGTTGTAATTAGTTTATATAGATGAGTATGTTTGTTGAGGAGGGTGACGGGCGGTGTGTGCGCGTCCCAGAGCGTTGTTAAGATAAATACTCTTGTTTATCTTACTACTAAATTCACCTTCATGCAGGGTTTCATGTTGCATTTCGTATTTTTTAAGATAAAAAATGTAGCCAATCTCTTCCTCAACATGTGCTACACCTTGACCTGACGTGTTAGCGGGCGAGCTATTGTGTCTACTGTTGGACCCTCATGGGGTAGACTGTCGACGGCGGTATATAGGCTGAAAGGTGCAAGTAGAGGTTAGGTAGAACGGGGGGTATCGATTATAGGACAGGCTCCTCTAGGTTGGTATGGGACACCGCCAAGTCCTTTGAGTTTGAAGTTTTTCACTTGTAGTTCTCTGGCGGATAGCGGGGTATAGGGTGCTATCAATGTTAAGGGCTTAGCATAGTAGGGTATCTAATCCTAGTTTGTTTCTAAGCTTTCGTGTGATCAAAGGGCTAAGGTAAAAAATATTTTGTGGTTTTCTTCATAGTCTGAGTGTTTTACAACTAGGCTATAAGTTTTATATTTTTTTAATTAAGCGTATCTAGTCACAATTTACGCCGTTTTTCCGTTGTTTTGGGCCTTTCGTTTAACCGCGGTGGCTGGCACGAAATTAACCAGCCCTTAATTCTATAGTTGGGTCAAGTTTTCACTTATTGCCCAATATTTATTACTGCTGAAATCCCGTGGGGGCGTGGTAAGACAAGGCGTTATGGGCTTCGTTGGGCGGTGCCTGATGCCTGCTCCGATAGTTCTTTTTAGGGGGTTTGGGCATTTTCACTGGTATGCTGAGACTTGCATGTATAATCTTAGTAAAAAGCAACGGTAAGTCCAGGACCAAAACTATTGTTTTTGGAGAAATTTTATTTCTCGTCTCAGCAACTTCAGTGCCGCGCTTTTGTTTAGTAAGCTACATCAAC